ATTTTATATTATAAAAAATACAAATACGCTATATTATGTTATGCTTAAAAAAAATCGAAATGAATAAAAAAAAAATACAAACAGATGTCACGTTTCACGATATATATAGTAGTGGGGGATTATGGGACAAAAAATAAATCCACTTGGTTTTAGACTTGGTGCAACCCAAGGTCATCATTCTCTTTGGTTTGCACAACCAAAAAATTATTCAAAGGATCTACAAGAAGATCAAAAAATACGAGATTGTATCAAAAATTATGTGCAAAATAATATGAAAATATCCTCTAATGTAGAGGGAATTGCACGTATAGAGATTCAAAAAAGAATCGATTTGATTCAGGTCATAATCTATATGGGATTCCCCAAGTTATTAATAGAAGACAGGACTCGAAGAATCGAAGAATTACAGACGCATGTACAAAAAGAACTCAATTGTGTAAACCGAAAACTCAACATTGCTATTACAAGAATTGCAAATCCTTACGGGCACCCAAATATTCTTGCAGAATTTATAGCCGGACAATTAAAGAATAGAGTTTCATTTCGCAAAGCAATGAAAAAAGCTATTGAATTAACTGAACAGGCAGGTACAAAAGGGATTCAAGTACAAATTGCAGGGCGTATCGACGGAAAAGAAATTGCACGTGTTGAATGGATCCGAGAAGGTAGAGTTCCTCTACAAACCATTCGAGCTAAAATTGATTATTGTTCCTATGCAGTTCGAACTATCTATGGGGTATTAGGCATCAAAATTTGGATATTTGTAGACGAGGAATAATAAGAACTTACTTGACTTATATTTAGTTATATCTGGTGATAAAACAAAAAATGGCAAACTCTTTCATTCTTTTTCTGGTAAATAATAAAAAAAGAAAAGAACAATTCTATAAGGTTGAATAAAAATTCGATTAATCATTTGATATAATTGCTATGCTTAGTGTGTGACTCGTTGGTTTTTTTAGGGTTGGGATTCAAAAAAATGGACAGCCCATAGTACAAACTGATAACTATAGAACTAATAACCAACTCATCACTTCGTGTTATCTGGATAGAAAGAACCAGTCAAGATATGATATATAAGTCATATCATTGTAGCAACTGAAATCTTTTTTACATAAACAAAAAAAAAAAACAATCTGATTATGGGTTGTAAAGCAATATATTATGGGTTGTAAAGCAATATAAAGTATACAGATAAATGGAAGGGTGAGAGAAAGATAGAAAAAGAATATTAATGATATATAATTCCAATATGTAAGGTCTATGAGTCATCTCATATAAAGGGAATGTAATAAAGCATCAATACTGATTGATCCATAATTAGACAAATCCGTGCATAGAACAAAAAATCAAGAGCCCCGAGCCAATAAAGACTGAGAAGGTTGACTCAAGAATAAATTTAATTGGAGGCTCCGTTGTAAAATTCAGACCTAATCATTAATCGAGAAGTGGTGGGAACGACAGAACCTGTGAATGCATAAGATTCTATTGAAAACGAATCCTAATGATTCATTGAGTAGGATGGCGGAACGAACCAGAAACCTATTCATTTATTCTGAGAGGTCATGTCATAGACTAATCTTACAACTGAATGTTGAAAGAGTAAATATTCGCCCGCGAATTTTTTTTTTATTTCTAAATTTTAGTCTATTCGAAATAAAAGGAAAAACAAAATAAAGATTCATTATAGCGTTCTACCAAAACGACATTATCTATAAATAGAATACGTGTTAAATTCTATATTAAACCACAAAAAATCTCTAATTTATAATCGATTAGATCAAATTTCAAAGAATCCCACGATTCCATATATTATTAACCGTGTATTTTTTTTTGTTTAATTATTTTTAATTGTTTAATTCGCGAGGAGCTGGATGAGAAGAAACTCTCGTGTCCGGTTCTGTAGTAGAGATGGATGGAATTGCTAAACAACCATCAACTATAACCCCAAAAGAACCAGATTCCGTAAACAACACAGAGGAAGAATGAAAGGAATATCTTATCGAGGTAATCGTATTTGCTTCGGTAGATATGCTCTTCAAGCGCTTGAACCCGCTTGGATCACATCTAGACAAATAGAAGCAGGGCGGCGAGCAATGACACGAAATGCACGCCGCGGTGGAAAAATATGGGTACGCATATTTCCAGACAAACCTGTTACAGTAAGACCTACAGAAACACGTATGGGTTCGGGGAAAGGATCTCCCGAATATTGGGTAGCTGTCGTTAAACCCGGTAGAATACTTTATGAAATGAGCGGAGTAGCAGAAAATATAGCTAGAAGGGCTATTTCAATAGCGGCATCTAAAATGCCTATACGAACTCAATTCATTCTTTCTGGATAGGAATGTAGAAACAAACAAAAGGGGTTTTGGGGATGAAAAAAAAAACAATTGCAGGTTTCTTTTCTTGTTTTGAACAAATAATATTTCTTTTTTTTTATTTATACCTTTGCATTGAAAAAGAAAAAACCGATAAAAAAAAAATGATATGATTCAACCTCAAACCCATTTGAATGTAGCGGATAACAGCGGGGCCCGAGAATTGATGTGTATTCGAATCATAGGAGCTAGTAATCGACGATATGCTCATATTGGTGACATTATTGTTGCTGTAATCAAGGAAGCAGTACCAAATACACCTCTAGAAAGATCAGAAGTGGTCCGAGCTGTCATTGTACGTACTTGTAAAGAACTCAAACGCGACAACGGTATGATAATACGATATGATGACAACGCTGCGGTTGTTATTGATCAAGAAGGAAATCCAAAAGGAACCCGAATTTTCGGCGCGATCGCCCGGGAATTAAGACAGTTAAATTTCACTAAAATAGTTTCATTAGCACCTGAAGTATTATAGGGGAAGACCTAAATATAGTATTTGAATGAAATTGATTAAATTAATTTAATTAATTAGTAAATTGTTTATCTATCACGTATATATCTTTAATAATTCATAAATATTAAAAAAAAAATAATTCATAAATATTAAAAAATTAAGAAAAAAAGAAAAAGAGCATGTTGATTATATCAAAATTCGGGGGAAACAAAAATCTTAGTTTATCATGAGTAAAGACACTATTGCTGACATAATAACCTCTATACGAAATGCTGACATGAATAAAAAAAGAACAGTTCGAATACCATCTACTAACATCACTGAAAATATTGTTAAAATCCTTTTACAAGAGGGTTTTATTGAAAACGTGAGAAAACATCAAGAAAGCAATAAATATTTTTTGGTTTTAACCCTACGACATAGAAGAAATAGGAAAGGACCATATAGAACTGTTTTAAATTTAAAACGGATCAGTCGACCCGGTCTACGAATATATTCTAACTATCAACGAATTCCTAGAATTTTAGGCGGAATGGGGGTTGTAATTCTTTCTACTTCTCGAGGTATAATGACAGACCGAAAGGCTCGACTAGAAGGAATCGGCGGAGAAATTTTGTGTTATATATGGTAATCTTTCTAATAGCCGACACGGTCATATTTGTGAAAAAAGAGAAAGGACAAGTTTATAATATTATCCCTCTTACATTAACATTAGTTGATACTTCAAAGCGGTTTTACCTGGAATGAAACAACAAAAATGGATTCATGAGGGTTTAATTACTGAACAACTTACCGATGGTATGTATCTTCCGGATTCGTTTAGATAACAAAAAAATTATTCTGGTTTTTGTTTCGTAAAGGATTTCATGTAGTTTTATACGTATACTACCAGGAAATAGACTAAAAATTGAGGTAAGTCCTTATGATTCAACCAAAGGGCGTATAATTTAGAGACTCCAAAGCAAAGACTTGAATGATTAGGCGGTTTTTTCAATTTCAACATTCTTTCGTGAGGATACAATTCGAAATTCAAAATTTCAAGAAACTTATTTTCTTCCAATAAGTAGATTCGGAATTAAAAAAAGGAATGACAAATATGAAAATAAGGGCCTCCGTTCGTAAAATTTGTGAAAAATGTCGATTGATCCGTAGGCGGGGACGAATTATAGTAATTTGTTCTAACCCGAGACATAAACAAAGACAAGGATAATCTTTCTAAAACAAAAAGACTCTCGAAATCTAAAGGACCCGATGTACAGATGTACAAATAAATAAATAAAATAAATTAAGTAAAAAAAAAAAAAAAAAAAAAAAGAATAAGGATCTGTTTTGACATGAAATGGATATATCCATATATCTCTGACTTATATTTATGAGATGATAAAATATGGCAAAACCTATACCAAAAATTGGTTCGCGTAGAAATAGACGTATTGGTTCACGTAAGAATACACGTAGAATCCCCAAGGGAGTTATTCATGTTCAAGCAAGTTTCAACAATACCATTGTGACTGTTACAGATGTACGGGGTCGAGTAATTTCTTGGTCCTCTGCCGGGGCTTGTGGATTCAAGGGTACAAGAAGGGGTACACCATTTGCCGCTCAAACCGCAGCAGGAAATGCTATTCGGACAGTAGTGGATCAAGGTATGCAACGAGCAGAAGTTATGATAAAAGGCCCGGGTCTCGGAAGAGATGCGGCATTAAGAGCTATTCGTAGAAGTGGTATACTATTAAGTTTCATACGGGATGTAACTCCTATGCCACATAATGGCTGTAGGCCTCCTAAAAAAAGACGTGTGTAAAAATAAACATTGAAGAGATTTCAAGAGAAATAAATAATTCAATGATTTGATCAAATAATATACTATGGTTCGAGAGAAAGTAACAGTATCTACTCGGACACTACAGTGGAAGTGTGTTGAATCAAGAGCAGACAGTAAGCGTCTTTATTATGGACGCTTTATTCTGGCCCCACTTATGAAAGGTCAAGCCGATACAATAGGCATTGCAATGCGAAGAGCTTTGCTCGGAGAAATAGAAGGTACATGTATCACACGCGCAAAATCTGAGAAAATACCACATGAATATTCTACCATAGTAGGTATTCAAGAATCCGTACATGAAATTTTAATGAATTTGAAAGAAATTGTCTTGAAAAGT